GATGAAACTTTTGTATTTAATGTAAAGTGTTAAGGCGGTTGTTTAAAATTTCATGAACTGTTGATTTGCGTTCAATATGGTTTAATTTATGTATGATTTTATTTAAAAATAGGTTATACCCGGTTTCGTAAGTAATATAAATAATTTATATAATATATATATATCTATTGATATTAATTACATATAGGGTTTATTTATTTACAATAAGCTATTATTATAAATTATAAATTTAATCAAGGTCTAAATACAGATGTGCCTTTTAAGGCCCAGAAAAATATTTAACTCTAAAAGTTATATTAAATTAAAACCTTATATTATATATTATTATAAATAGTTAAACAAGTGTCATGAAATTTACGTGAACATTATATTGATATAATATAGTAACTTATAATAATATCATTATATGATAGTTATATAGGATAAATATTTATATTATATAACAACTATTGTATAATAGATAAGTTTTATATGTTAATAATATTTATTTATAGTTATGAAATGGTATTTAAWAAAATATYTTATATTATTTAWTMTTTTTYTARAWTWTTYAWWAAWRWAAWRATTAAATTTAATAAAAGTAATAGTAAACTAAGTTCGACTCATTGTTGAATTGTTGTACTATAGGTTTTATTTTATATATTAAAAGGGAGATGGTCACTCCTTATATATAGGGAATATACAGTATATAGTTACTTTTTTTTTTAGAATTATAGTAGTGTTTGATTGCATTTTATTCTGCTAAAGTTTTATTCTTTCTTTCTTATTCATTGTATTTTTATATTATATACTAGTTTTGGATGCTAAATGTTTCGTTANATGTAGTAATTAAATTTAATAAATCGAGTTATTTTGGAATTAGTAATTGATTGAGTTTTGACTAATTTTGTGCCAGCAGTCGCGGTTATACAATTAATGCAATTGAATATTTTTAACTTTGTAGATTATTGTTTATAGGGATTATATATATGATTTTAGAGGGTGAAATTTATATTTTGTTTTATATTCTTATTTTTGATTCTATGAAAATTTGAATTTAAACTAGGATTAGATACCCTATTATTTAAATTGTAAATATTTGTTAGGGTAGTGATAGCTAAGATCTTGAAACCCAAAGAATTTGGCGGCATTTCATTCCATTCAGAGGAACCTACCCCCCATGATTGATAAGTACACGATTTGTAATACTTGTTTTTATATATTTGTATATCTCCGTTATCAGAAAATCTTTTGAGAGTTGTTAAAATTTTCATAATCCATAATTTTGGTTTATTTCAGGTCAAGGTGCAATTATAAATAAGAGGTGTTGGGTTACAATAAATTAAATTTACGTTTTTATTTATGGAAATTTTTAACTAAGTTGGATTTGATAGTAATTTGTTTTACTTTTTTTGTTTGATTATGGCTCTGAGGTGTGTACACATCGCCCGTCACTCTCATTATTTTATTTGGTTTAATTAATATATACATAGATGAGATAAGTCGTAACATAGTAGATGTACTGGAAAGTGTATCTAGTAAGATTCAAGATATAACTTGAGAGATAAGTATTTCATTTACACTGAGGTGGGTTTCTGTGCAATTCAGATTATCTTGATTTAATAATATTATTTTTTTATTTTGTTTAAGATAATGTTTAATAGAAGTATCTTTTTTAATTTTTGTCTAAGTATTTTTAAGAATTGATTTATTAAATTTTAGTTAATTAGTATGGTAATTGAATTATGATTTAATTATAAGTATGGAAGTACTTTATATAGGGTACCTTTTGTATCAGGGTTGATCTATATTTTTGTATAGATTTTTACTTATCTCGATTTAGGTTGATCTATATTTTGAATTTATTTTTATTGTTTTATCAATATTTTTAATTTGGGTATAGAAGTGATATGTTATTCTTTTCCTAAGGTTTCTAGTTTTTCAAGAAAAAATTTAATTTTTTATAGTATTATTGTTTAATTACAATTTTTTGTTTTTAATTATTTACTTATTTATATTTTGGGGGATAAGCTCTATTATATTATTCTATAATTTTTTATTTTTATCAAAAAGTAGGCTTTTAACCAGCTATCTTTTAGATTAAGTTTTATTTCATTTTTAATTGAAATTTTATAATTATTTTAGGAATTTTATTGAAATATTTAAATTAATTTTTTATTTTTTGTAATAATGATTGAATTAGTATATTTTTTGTTTAAATTATTTTTTTAAAAAATTTAATTTAAGGAACTTGGCAAATAAACCCCCGCCTGTTTATCAAAAACATGTCTTTTTGATAATAATTTAAAGTCTGACCTGCTCACTGAATTAATATATTTAAAGAGCCGCGGTATTTTGACCGTGCAAAGGTAGCATAATCATTAGATTTTTAATTGTAGTCTAGAATGAATGGTTTGACGAGGGGCTGACTGTCTCAATTATTAATTGATAAAATTTAACTTTTAAGTTAAAAGGCTTAAATTTGACTTTAGGACGAGAAGACCCTATAGAGCTTTATATATAATTGAAAATAGGGTTTTGATAATTTATTTTATTTATTACTAATATATTTTGTTGGGGTGACATGAAGAATAATTAAACTCTTTAGATTTGTAAATCATTAATTTATGAAAGGTTGATCCATTATTTGTGATTAAAAGATTAAGTTACCTTAGGGATAACAGCGTAATTGTTTTTTAGAGTTCTTATCAACAAGACAGATTGCGACCTCGATGTTGGATTAAGATAAGTACTAGTTGTATCAGTTTAGTAACTAGGTCTGTTCGACCTTTAATTTCTTACATGATCTGAGTTCAGACCGGTGTGAGCCAGGTCGGTTTCTATCCTAAGTTTATACAATGTTATATTAGTACGAAAGGACCATATAGTTGAAATATTTTTGTTTATTGTTGATTATTATTAATTAACTATTTTGACAGAATTAATGTGTTGAATTTAGATTTCATTTATGTAGATTATTCCTACAAATAGTAATTATATTTTATGATTTAATAATATTTTTTTTGAATTTTTTTTTATTAATTATTTTAGTTATAATTAGAGTTGCTTTTTTAACCTTGTTTGAACGTAAGGTATTAGGTTATATTCATATTCGTAAGGGTCCAAATAAAGTAGGTTTCTTCGGTATTTTACAGCCTTTTAGAGATGCTTTAAAATTAATTTCTAAGGAGCAAATATATCCTATTATATCAAATTATTTCCTTTATTATTTTTCTCCTATTTTTAGTTTAATGGTTTCTTTGGTTATTTGGGTAATCTTCCCTTATTTGACTTATATATGCTCTTTTATATATGGGTTTTTGTTTTTTTTGTGTTGTACTAGTTTAAATGTATATACAATAATAATTGCTGGTTGATCTTCAAATTCAAATTATTCAATAATTGGTTCATTACGTTCAGTTGCTCAAACTATTTCTTATGAGGTTAGATTGGCTTTAATTCTATTAAGTTTAATTATTTTAGTTGGGGGTTTTAATTTATTTAATTTTATAGATTATCAAAGTTATTGTTGGTTTGTTTGGGTTTCTTTACCTTTAATGTATTCTTGTTTTTCTTCCTGTTTGGCCGAAACTAATCGTAGTCCTTTTGATTTTGCTGAAGGTGAGTCTGAGTTGGTATCGGGGTTTAACGTTGAATATGGGGCCGGGGGTTTTACGTTAATTTTTTTGTCGGAGTATACAAGAATTATTTTTATGAGAATATTTATAGGGTTATTTTTTTTTGGGGGAGACTTTGGTTCATTGTTTTTTTATTTAAAATTGTCTTTTATTGCTTTTTGTTTTATTTGAGTTCGTGGGACTTTACCGCGATTCCGTTATGATAAATTGATATATTTGGCTTGAAGGAGATTCCTTCCTTTATCTCTGAATTTCTTAATGTTTTTTTGTGGGTTAAAGATTTTATTAACATAAACTATTTACTGAAATTTTTTAAGAATAATTAAAGTTAATAGAAGATTTGAACTTCTTATTTATGTTTTCAAGACATAAGCTTTATCACTAAACTAATTAACTTAATTTTTAATTATTAAGTCTCATAAGTATCTTAAATGGGTATTTATAATAAAGTACAAGAAATATAGTAATGTTAATAATTGGCCTGTTAAAATGTAGGGGTCTTCAACTGGTCGTTTACCGATTCATGTTAACAAAATTACTACGGTTACTATTATTCAAAAAATAAGTTGATTTATAGGGTAGAATTGGATCCCTCGAAAAGGTGTTTTGTTGTATAATGGTATAATCATTAGAATTCTAACTGATAAGAATAATGCAATAACTCCCCCTAATTTATTAGGAATTGATCGGAGGATAGCATAAGCGAATAGAAAATATCATTCTGGTTGGATATGTACAGGGGTAATTAATGGATTTGCTGGGATGAAATTATCTGGGTCCCCTAGAAGATAAGGGTTAATTAAACATAATAAGGTTAATATAAATGTTACTCTAATAATAGTAATTGAATCTTTAAATGTAAAATAAGGGTGGAATGGGATTTTTTCAATATTTCTATTAAGACCTAATGGATTGTTTGACCCAGACAGGTGTAGGAAAAACAAATGAATTATAGCCATTGCAGCAATAATAAATGGTAAAACAAAATGAAAGGTGAAGAATCGGTTTAATGTAGCATTATCGACTGCAAATCCCCCTCAAATTCATTGAACTAGATTTGTTCCTATATAAGGGATTGCAGATAATAAATTTGTAATTACTGTTGCACCTCAAAAAGACATTTGACCCCAAGGTAGTACATATCCTAAGAATGCAGTTGCTATAACTAAAAATAAAATGATTGTTCCAATCATCCATGTATTTTTATATATAAATGATCCATAATAAATTCCTCGCCCTACATGTAGGTAAATACAGATAAAAAATATTGATGCTCCATTAGCATGTAAGGTTCGAATAATTCACCCGTTATTTACGTCACGACAAGTATGGATTATTCTTCTAAATGCTAATTCAATATTAGGTGTATAGTGTATTGCTAAAAATAATCCTGTTATAATTTGAATTACTAAACATAATCCTAAAAGGGATCCATAATTTCATCATAATGAGATATTTGTAGGAGTGGGTAAATCAATTAATGAATTATTAATGATTTTAAATAATGGTTGTTTTAAACGAAATGGTTTATTCATTGGTTAGTTAAATTTTCGAATTGGTCCTTGGTTAATATTAGTAATTTTGACAACTACTACTAAGGTTAAGAATAAATATATTATTATTATTAAGGTAATTAAGAATGATGGGTAGTTATAGGTTTTTATTAGAGAGTATCTTATTTCTTGAGTATCAATATTAAAATTTAATATAAAAGTTTCTCTATTTTTGAAAATGTCATTAACAAGTGAATATTCTGTAATAATTATAATAGAAAATGTAATTACTATTATTATAATAGTAATAATTACATAATTTAAGTTTAAATTAAATAATTCATTAGATGCAATTCTTGTAATATAAACAAATAGTACTATTATTCCACCTAAAAATGTTAAAAATAGAATATATGAGAGTCAGAATCTTTCTATTAAGTTTCCTATAATAATTCTAATAAAAATTGTTTGAATAATAATAGTCAATAATATAGATATAGGGTGATTAAATTTTATAAAATTAATATTAATAGAGCTTGAGGTGGATATAATTAAAGTTTTTAACAAATCAGGGGTTATTTTATAAAAATATTAGCTTTGGATGCTTAAGATAAGGAAGAGTCCTTACCCCTGAAGTTTTAAAAAGGGGCTGTATTAATTTCGACTTACAAGGTCGATGTTTTTATTAAACTATTAAAACTATGTTAAAATTTTCTTTGTTGATTACTTTATTTATATATATTTCTGGGGTTTATGTTTTTTCATCTAGGCGAAAGCATTTACTTGAAGTTCTTTTGAGATTAGAATATATTGTTTTATCTTTATTTATGTTTATTGTTATTTATTTATTTTCTTATGATTACGATTATTATTTTCCTTTAATTTTTCTTGTTTTTTCTGTTTGTGAGGGCTCTTTAGGTCTATCAATTTTGGTTTCCATGATTCGCTCTTATGGGAATGATTTCTTTAATTCTTTTTCTTTGTCTTTATGTTAAAATATCTTTTTGTGTTGATTTTTATGACCCCCCTTTCTTTATTTTATGGGTTTTGGTGATTTATTCAGTCTTTGATGTTTATGGTTAGATTTATTTTTATGCTAGGGTTTTATTTTTATGCTGATTTTAATATAATTTCTTATTTTTTGGGGTTTGATTGTTATTCTTTCTTTTTGATTTTATTAAGATTTTGGATTTGTTCTTTAATGTTGACTTCTAGAATATTTATTTATGACTTAAGTAATTATTCTCGATTTTTTGTCTTTGTTGTTCTTTTTTTATTAATTATATTATGTTGTTCTTTTTCTTCGATGAGTTTAATAATGTTTTATATTTTTTTTGAGGGTAGATTGATTCCTACTTTAATTTTGATTTTGGGCTGGGGTTACCAACCTGAACGCCTGCAGGCAGGGGTTTATTTAATTTTTTATACTTTAGTTGCTAGATTACCTTTGTTAGTTGTTTTATTTAAATTTAGTTTAGTTATGGGGGGCTTATTTATTCCTTTACTTAATGATTTTGGTTCTTTTTATTTCATATTTTATTTGTTTATTATTCTAGCTTTTTTGGTTAGGATGCCTATATTTATGTTTCATTTGTGATTGCCTAGGGCTCATGTTGAGGCCCCTATTTCTGGGAGAATGGTTTTGGCAGGGGTATTATTAAAGTTGGGTGGTTATGGTATTTTCCGTGTTATAAAGGTTATTACTTATTTGGGGTTTGGTATAAATTATTTTTTAATAGTCTTTGGTTTGTTTGGGGGTGTTATTGTTAGTTTAATTTGTTTTCGTCAAGTTGATTTAAGGTCACTAATTGCTTATTCATCTGTATCTCATATAAGATTAGTGATTGTTGGTTTAATGAGAATAAATTATTGGGGTTGTTTTGGTTCTTTGGTATTGATGTTGGGTCATGGATTATGCTCTTCTGGTTTATTTTGTTTATCAAATATTGTTTATGAACGACTAGGTAGTCGTAGATTATTGGTTAATAAGGGTTTAATTAATTTAATACCTAGAATATCTCTTTGATGATTTTTATTAAGATCTTCAATAATAGCTTCACCTCCCTCATTAAATTTATTAGGTGAATTTAGATTGTTGATTAGAATTATTTCTTGATCATATTTTATGTTTATCTTACTAATTTTATTATCTTTTTTTAGAGCTGTTTATACTTTGTATATGTATTCTTATTCTCAGCATGGGAAGTATTATAGAGGAGGTTATAATTATTCTTTAGGTTATTTTCGTGAATATCATCTTTTAATTATGCATTGATTACCTTTAAATTTATTATTTCTTAAGGGGGAATATTTTATTTTTTAGGCTTAAGTATTTTAATAAAAATATTGATTTGTGGAATCATTGATATGAATTTTCATCTTAGGTCGTGAATTTTGTGCCTATTTGTTTATTAAGATTTATTATTTTATTTATTTTTAGATTTATTATTTTTTTGATTGGGATTTATTATTTGCTTTTTGATTTTAGATTGTTTATTGAGTGGGAGTTATTTAGACTTAATAGTTCAATGGTTGTCATGACTTTAATTTTAGATTGAATATCTTTGATTTTTATTTCTTTTGTAATGTTTATTTCTTCTTTAGTTATTTATTATAGTTATGATTATATATTTTCTGAAAAGAATTTGAATCGCTTTATTTTATTGGTTTTAATATTTATTCTTTCAATGGTTTTTTTAATTTTGAGTCCAAATTTAATTAGAATTTTATTAGGTTGAGATGGTTTGGGTTTAATTTCTTATTGTTTGGTTATTTATTATCAGAATGAGAGGTCTTATAATGCTGGTATATTAACTGCTTTGACTAATCGTGTGGGGGATGTGGCTATTTTAATTTCTATTGCTTGAATGTTGAATTTTGGAAGATGAAATTATATTTTTTATTATGATTTTGTTGGGGGTTCTTGGGAGATGAATGTTATTATTTTATTAATTATTTTAGCTTCTATAACTAAGAGTGCTCAAGTGCCTTTTTCTTCTTGATTACCGGCAGCTATAGCTGCCCCTACTCCTGTATCAGCTCTTGTCCATTCTTCTACTCTTGTTACAGCAGGTGTTTATTTGGTTATTCGGTTTAATTATTTATTAATGGATTTTGGTATAGGTCGTTTCTTATTATTTGTGGGTTGTTTAACTATGTTTATATCTGGTTTAGGGGCTAATTTTGAATTTGATCTAAAAAAGATTATTGCTCTTTCTACATTAAGTCAATTAGGTTTAATAATGGGTATTTTATCTATGGGGTTTTATAGGGTTGCTTTCTTTCATTTATTAGTTCATGCTTTGTTTAAGGCTTTATTATTTATGTGCGCAGGTTCAATGATTCATAATTTGAAGGATTGTCAAGATATTCGTTTTATAGGTTCAGTTGTTTTTTTTATACCTTTGACTTCTGTTTGTTTTAATGTTTCTAGATTATCACTTTGTGGTTTGCCTTTTTTATCGGGGTATTATTCAAGGGACTTGATTCTTGAATTGGTTTGTTTTGACTGAATTAATTTCTTAATTTTTTTTTTGTATTTTTTTTCTACTGGATTAACTGCTTCTTATTCATTTCGTTTATATTATTTTTCTATGTGTGGTTATAATAATTATTATTCTTGTTATTATTTTAATGATAATAATTATTATATTTCTGTCAGTATAATTATATTATTATTTGTTTCTGTGTTTAGAGGTAGCTTGTTATCTTGATTAATTTTTCCCTCACCTTATGTAATTGTTTTACCTTTATATTTGAGGTGGTTTACTATTTTTGTGGTTTCATTAGGGTTTTATTTTGGTTATTTAATTTCTTCTTTTAAATTATATCTTATTAATTTTTCTTTAAACGATTTATTTATAATTAGATTTTTGGGTTTAATGTGATTTATACCTTATCTTTCTACTAGTTATTTAATTCCTTCTTCTTTAAATTATGGGTTTTTTACTTTGAGGGTTTTAGATTGTGGTTGAGGTGAGTTATTAGGGGGTCAGGGTTTATATGATTTGTTTATTTATATAATTAAATATATTCAGTTTTGATATGATTTAAGTTTTAGGATTTATTTATTTATGTTTGTTTTTTGAATATTAATTATCTTTTTAATATTTTATATTTAAACTCAAATAGCTTATGTTTAGAGCGTGACATTGAAGATGTTAAGGAGATTTTTGTTTTTGAGTATTTATAAATAATTTACTTATTATTTTTACATTGAAAATGTAAGGTTTTTTAAACTATATAAATTATTAGGAATATTAATGGAATTAAACCATTATAATTATGAGTTAGCGGCTCTAAAAATACTTTATATCCCTTTAATTGGAACTTAGTTCATTAATATTATTAACAGTAATATGCCTCTATTTGGCTTCAATTAATTAAAATAAGGGTAAATTTTACCTAGGTTCAGGTCGAAACTGATTGCAATTATAATTCGCTTCTTATTTATAAGGATAAATGAATGGTTCAATACTTTTTGGTTGCAATCCAAATGTTATGATTAACTATATCCCTTATTCTGCTCATTTTAGTACTCCTTGAGATCATTCGTAATATAGTCCTCTTAATAAGATTATTAAAAATGAGATTGTAGAAATGGTTCAGATAATTAAATTTGAGGACTTTAGAATAATTACTATAGGTAGAATTAATACAATTTCAATGTCAAAGATTAAAAAGATAACTGCAATTAGAAAGAATTGAATGGATAAAGGTACACGTGCCGATCTTTTTGGGTCAAATCCACATTCAAACGGGGAACTTTTTTCACGATCATTAATATTTTTTTTTGATAGTGTTCTTGCAATTACTATAATTATTGTTGGTAATGTAATTCTAATTATTAAGTTAATTATTATGATTTTGATTATTTTTCTTGAAAATTCAAACTTGTTAATTGGAAGTTAACTGTACTTTATTATACTAAAAAAATATCTACCTCATCAGTAGATTGAAATGTATAAGAATAGTCATACCACGTCTACAAAGTGTCAGTATCATGCTGCTGCTTCAAAACCGAAATGATGTTCTGCTGAGAATTGATTAATTACATGTCGTAATAAACATGTAATTAAGAATGTTGTTCCGATAATTACGTGAATTCCATGGAATCCTGTTGCTACAAAAAATGTAGATCCATAAATTGCATCCGCAATGGTAAATGGTGCTTCTCAATATTCATATATTTGTAGTATGGTAAAATAGATTCCTAATATTCTTGTAAAGAACAATCTTTGGGTTGTTTGGGTGTAATTATTTTCAATCAATCTATGATGGGCTCATGTTACTGTAACTCCTGATGCTAGTAGAATTGTTGTATTAAGTAATGGAATTTGTATTGGATTGAACGGTTTAATTCCATTTGGTGGTCATATTATTCCTAGGTTAATAGTGGGTATAATACTACTTCTGAAGAAAGCTCAAAAGAAGGATACAAAAAATAAGACTTCTGATGTAATGAATAGGATTATTCCCCATCGTAGACCAATTGAAACGGGTTTAGTGTGTAATCCTTGATATGTTCCTTCTCGAATAATATCTCGTCATCATTGAATTATGGTTAAAGTTGTAATTGTAAGTCCAATTAATAATAAGCTTATATCGAATAGATGGAATCATTTTGTTATTCCTGATGTTAAAATCATAGCTCCAATTGCTCCAGTAATTGGTCATGGGCTATAGTCTACTAGATGGAAGGGGTGATTGTTATTTATTATCATAAGTTTAATAAGATTCACTAGAATAAAGGGCTCTTAGAATTGAAAATACATATGCTTGAATTAAGGCAACTGCTGATTCTAGAATTAGTAGTATTATTTGTCTTGTGATTAGGATAATTAGAATATTATGATGTATTGAGGGTCCTGTATTTCCTATTAATGTAAGTAATAAATGACCTGCAATTATATTCGCTGCTAGTCGAATTGCTAAGGTTCCTGGTCGAATAATGTTTCTAATAGTTTCAATTAATACTATAAATGATATTAGTGCTATTGGTGTTCCTTGAGGAACTAAGTGTGCTAATATATGTTTTGTGTTATTGATTCATCCGAATAATATAAATCTTAATCATATTGGTAGTGCAATTGAAAATGTTATTACTATGTGTCTTGAGCTGGTGAAAATATATGGAAATAATCCTATAAAATTATTAAATATTAATATAATGAATATTGAAATGAAAATAAGAGTTGTACCATTGAATGATTTAATTCCAATTAATGTTTTTAATTCATTATGAAGATTTAAACTTAGTTTATTCCATAACAATTGAATTCGTGATGAGTTGAATCAGAACATGTTTGGGATTATTAGAATTCCTATAAATGTTCTTAATCAATTAATTGATAAGTTAAATAGTCTAGTGGAGGGGTCAAATGTTGAAAATAAGTTAGTTATCATTTTCAATGAGTTATTCTGTTGTTATTTAATATTTTCTCATTTAATGAAATTATTTTATTTGTTTTAAATGAGAAAAATATTAATTGATTAAATGTAATTATTGTAAATGAAAATAAAATGAATAGTGAAAATCATATTATTGGTGATATTTGAGGGATTCAGACTTGTCTCTTCATTAGGAGTAGTTGTTATTTACTATTTATTGGTTTAAGAGACCATCACTTACTTTCAGTCACCTAATGTTTAAGAAATACTTATGAAGAGTAATTTTAGTTTGACACTCTAATGTTATAAATTTAACTAATTTCTTAAATTATTTCTGATAATCATTTAATGAATAATTTAATTGAAGTTCTTTCTAACAAGATGGGTATAAATCTATGGTTTGCTCCACAGATTTCTGAACATTGACCAAAATATAATCCTGGTCGGTTAATGGAGAATGTTCCTTGGTTAATACGACCGGGTGTTGCATCTACTTTAATTCCTATTGCTGGAATAGTTCAAGAGTGTAAAACATCTGAAGCACTTATTAACATCCGGATTTCGGAGTTTATTGGTAGTACTGTTCGATTATCTACATCTAAAAGTCGGAATCTATTAGGGTTTAAATCATTTTCATATAATATATAAGTGTCAAATTCTAGTTCTGTGAAGTCTGAATATTCATATCTTCAATATCATTGTCGTCCGATAGTTTTAATAGTGATTATTGTATCATTATAATCATCTAACATGTAAAGTAATTTTAGAGATGGTAAGGCAATGAAAATTAACGTAATTGCTGGAATTATAGTTCAGATGGTTTCAATTATGTGATCACTAAGTATGTTTCGATTTTTATATTTTATTACTACAATGTATCTTAAATTATAACTTACAATAGTGGTAATTATTAATAAAATAATTATTGTATGGTCGTGGAAGAATGATAATTGTTCTATTAAAGGGGATGCTCTGTCTTGTAAGGAAATTTGAGATCAGGTAGCCATTTCTAATAAAAGTTTAATCTTTTTATATAGATCTTAAATCTATTGCACTAATCTGCCATATTAGAATCTTGTGATTAGTGCAATTTCTGAGTAGCTGTGTTCTGCAGGTGGATTATTTTGTAGCCATTCATTTGATCTTGGTATATTTTCTGTAAATATTACTATTCGATTTGTAATTATTCTTTCTCATATAATAATAATAAATATAATGATTCCAATTACTGAAATAGTTGATCCTATTCTTGAAATTCTATTTCATGATGAATAAGCATCAGGATAATCTGAGTATCGACGAGGCATACCTGCTAATCCTAAGAAATGTTGGGGAAAGAATGTTATGTTTACCCCCATAAATATAATTGTGAATTGAATTTTTAATCATTTGTTATTCAATGTTAATCCTGTAAATAGGGGATATCATTGAATTAAACCTCCTATGATGGCAAATACTGCTCCTATGGATAATACATAGTGAAAATGTGCTACTACATAGTATGTATCATGAAGAATGATATCTAATGATGAATTTGCTAATACTAATCCTGTTAAACCTCCAATAGTAAATAGGGAAATAAATCCAAGAGATCATAATAAGGTTGGATTTATTTTAAGGTTTGATCCGTATAATGTTGCTATTCATCTAAATACTTTAATACCTGTTGGTACTGCAATAATTATTGTTGCTGATGTAAAATATGCTCGAGTGTCGACATCCATTCCTACTGTAAATATGTGGTGTGCTCAAACAATAAATCCTATTAGTCCAATTGATAGTATAGCATAAATTATTCCTAAAGTTCCAAATGATTCAATTTTACCTCTTTCTTGGTATACAATATGTGAAATGATACCAAATCCCGGTAGAATTAAAATGTAAACTTCAGGGTGACCAAAGAATCAAAATAAATGTTGATATAAAAGGGGGTCACCTCCACCTGCAGGGTCAAAAAATGATGTATTTAGATTTCGATCTGTTAATAGTATTGTAATGGCTCCAGCTAGAACCGGTAATGATAAAAGTAAAAGTAGTGCTGTAATAATAACTGATCAAACAAATAATGGTGTTTGATCAAAAGTTATTTTACTCGATCGTATATTGATGGTTGTAGTAATAAAATTTACTGCTCCTAGAATTGATGATACTCCCGCCAGGTGAAGTGAGAAGATTGCTAGATCTACAGAACCTCCATTATGAGCAATAGATCCCGCTAATGGAGGATAAACTGTTCACCCTGTCCCTACACCTATGTTAATTATTGAAGATGTAATTAGTAAGGTTAATGAAGGGGGTAATAATCAAAATCTTATGTTATTTATCCGGGGAAAGGCTATGTCGGGGGCACCAATCATTAGAGGGATTAATCAATTTCCAAATCCTCCAATTATGATTGGTATAACTATAAAGAAAATTATAATGAAAGCATGGGATGTAATGATTACATTATAGATTTGATCATCACCAATTAGTTGACCTGTTTGTCCAAGTTCTATTCGGATTAATATACTTATTGAGGTTCCTACTACCCCCGCCCATGCTCCAAACAAAAAGTATAAAGTTCCGATGTCTTTATGATTTGTTGAGAGGAGCCACTTATTCAGTGAAGTGGCTGAAATTAAGGTGATAGACTGTAAATCTATTTATGAGATTGATGTCTCCTTTACTATTGGTTTTATATTCAAAAATGATTCTAGTTTGCAAAACTAGGGGTGTAATAAGATTTACTAAGGCCTAAAAGGTTCCTTTCTTATAATTTCAACTTTGAAGGTTGTTAGTTTTTTTAACTTAAGTCCTTTCAATTAGAAATAAGAAATTAGACTTGTTGTTCTAACTAATCCTAGTCTTGAAATAATTGCTATTATAGGAATAACTACCTTAAAAGTTTTTGGTTTAATATTAGCTGATCATATTCTTTCGTTACTGTTTAAAATGATGGATGCAAATGAAATTCGTATGTAATAGTAGATATTAATTGAGGTTAAAATTACTATAATTGAGACTGTTGATGTTATTCCATTTTCTAGTATTGTTTGTACAATTAATCATTTAGGTAAGAACCCTAATAGAGGAGGTATTCCCCCTAGTGATAACATAGAAATGATAATAATGAATTTAGATTCAATTCTATATCTTCTTAGGGTAAATAATTGTCCAATATTATACAGTTTTGACTGGTTAAATATCAATACTATAACTGAACTTAATGTTCTGTAAATAATAAAATAGAATTCCCATATTAACTCACTGATTAATATTGATCTAATTATTCACCCTAGATGTCTAATTGATGAATATGCCATAACCTGGCGGATTGAGGTTTGATAAAGTCCTCCGATTGCCCCTAAAATAATTCTTGAAACAGATGTTGCTAAAGTGAATATAGTTTTTCCAATACAATAAGATAGAACTACTATAGGGGCAATTTTTTGTCAAGTCATTAAGATTATACAATTAATTCATCTTGAGGTTTTTATAACTTCAGGAAATCAAAGGTGAAAGGGAGCGGCTCCAACTTTAATTAACAATCTTGAACTAATTATTATTGAGGGAATTATCCCCTCTTTTTCTCACCCTACTGGGATTTTTATTACGATTATTAAAATCGAAAACAATAATATTGCTGAGGCTACTACCTGCACAATAAAATATTTAATTGATGATTCATTCATCATCAAATTTTTCTCATTTACCATTAAAGGAATAAATGATAATAGATTTATTTCTAAACCTATTCAAATCCCCAATCATGTATTAGATGAAATGGAGATTATAGAACCTATCATCAATGATGATAGGAAAAGGGTTTTTTTTAAATTGATGGTCACTAGAAAGAAGAGTATTAAATCCTCTATTTTTGGGGTATGAACCCATTAGCTTAAATTAGCTTATCTTTCTTATATATTAAGGTGTATGATGCATATTAGTTTTTGAAACTATTCGGGATAGTTTGATTCTATCTAATATAATGAAGGTAAGGTTTTTACATTATTTATCCTATCAAGATAACCCTTTTTCAGGCACTTCATT